GCTAGTGTAGCTTAATGCAAAGCATAACACTGAAGATGTTAAAATGGGCCCTGAAAAGCTCCGCATGCACAAAGGCATGGTCCCGACCTTACTATCAGCTCTAGCCCGACTTACACATGCAAGTCTCCGCAACCCCGTGAGTAAGCCCTTAATCCCCTGCCCGGGGACGAGGAGCAGGCATCAGGCACAAATCTTTAGCCCAAGACGCCAGGCCTAGCCACACCCCCAAGGGAATTCAGCAGTGATAAATATTGAGCCATAAGTGAAAGCTTGACTCAGTCAGAGCTAAATAGGGCCGGTAAAACTCGTGCCAGCCACCGCGGTTAAACGAGGGGCCCAAGTTGATAGTGCAACGGCGTAAAGGGTGGTTAAGGATAACAAAATAATAAAGTCGAATGGCCCTTTGGCTGTCATACGCCTCTAGGAGTCCGAAGCCCATTATACGAAAGTAGCTTTAGCGAGACCCACCTGACCCCACGAAAACTGAGAAACAAACTGGGATTAGATACCCCACTATGCTCAGTCATAAACCCAGATGTCCAACTACAGCAAGACATCCGCCCGGGTACTACGAGCATTAGCTTGAAACCCAAAGGACCTGACGGTGCCTCAGACCCCCCTAGAGGAGCCTGTTCTAGAACCGATAACCCCCGTTAAACCTCACCACTTCTAGCCACCCCAGCCTATATACCGCCGTCGTCAGCTTACCCTGTGAAGGCAATAAAAGTAAGCAAAATGGGCACAACCCAGAACGTCAGGTCGAGGTGTAGCGTACGAAGCGGGAAGAAATGGGCTACATTTTCTATTATAGAACACCACGAATATGCAACATGAAATGGTGCTTGAAGGAGGATTTAGAAGTAAAAAGGAAGCAGCGTGTCCTTTTGAACCCGGCTCTGAGACGCGTACACACCGCCCGTCACTCTCCCCGTCAAAATGCAACAAGGCTACCTAACACTAAAGCGCCGACAAGGGGAGGCAAGTCGTAACATGGTAAGTGTACCGGAAGGTGCACTTGGATGAAATTCAGGGCGTGGCTGAGCTAGTTAAGCATCTCACTTACACCGAGAAGACATCCATGCAAGTTGGATCACCCTGAGCCAACAAGCTAGCTTAATTACCAATATAACTTGACAATATTTATAACAACACAAGACCCAACCCCACAAACTAAACCATTTTTTTACCTAAGTACGGGAGACAGAAAAGGTTCACCTGAAGCAATAGAAAAAGTACCGCAAGGGAAAGCTGAAAGAGAAATGAAACAACCCATATAAGCACTAAAAAACAAAGACTAAACCTTGTACCTTTTGCATCATGATTTAGCCAGTACCCTCAAGCGAAGAGATCTTTAGTTTGATACCCCGAAACCAGGTGAGCTACCCCGAGACAGCCTATATAATTTAGGGCTAACCCGTCTCTGTGGCAAAAGAGTGGGAAGAGCTCCGGGTAGAAGTGATAGACCTACCGAACCTGGTGATAGCTGGTTGCCTAAGAATTGAATAGAAGTTCAGCCTCGCACCCCCTCAGTCAAGAAACACATCATCAAGATATTATGGAGACATACGAGAGTTAGTTGAAGGGGGTACAGCCCCTTTAACAAAGGATACAACCTTTGCAGGCGGATAAAGATCATAATAAATAAAATATGCCGTTCTAGTGGGCCTGAAAGCAGCCATCTAAACAGAAAGCGTTAAAGCTCGGACAGAAAGAACTTTATTATCCCGATAAAAAATCTTACTCCCCTAGTTGTATTAGGCCGACCCATGCCCACATGGGTGAGACTATGCTAAAATGAGTAACAAGAAGACCTGATCTTCTCCCGCCACAAGTGTAAACCAGACCGGACCAACCACTGGAACCTAACGAGCCCAACCAAAGAGGGCATTGTGAATAATATAAACCTCAAGAAGAACTCACAACTAAATAATCGTTAACCCTACACCGGAGTGGCATTTTAAGGGAAAGACTAAAAGAGGGGGAAGGAACTCGGCAAACACAAGCCTCGCCTGTTTACCAAAAACATCGCCTCCTGCAACATAAAGTATAGGAGGTCCAGCCTGCCCAGTGACTACGGGTTCAACGGCCGCGGTATATTGACCGTGCAAAGGTAGCGCAATCACTTGTCTTTTAAATAGAGACCTGTATGAATGGCTAGACGAGGGCTTAACTGTCTCCCCCCTCCAGTCAGTGAAATTGATCTATCCGTGCAGAAGCGGGTATAATTCTACAAGACGAGAAGACCCTTTGGAGCTTAAGGTACAAAATTCAGCTACGTAAAACAACTCTATAAAAAGCAAGAACTTAATAGCCCTGAAATTTTACCTTCGGTTGGGGCGACCACGGAGGAAAAGCAAGCCTCCGAGTGGACTGGGCCAAGACCCCTAAAGCCAAAAGAAACATCTTTAAGCCGCAGAACATCTGACCAATAATGATCCGGCCAATAAAGCCGATCAACGGACCAAGTTACCCTAGGGATAACAGCGCAATCCTCTCCCAGAGCCCATATCGACGAGGGGGTTTACGACCTCGATGTTGGATCAGGACATCCTGGTGGTGCAGCCGCTATCAAGGGTTCGTTTGTTCAACGATTAAAGTCCTACGTGATCTGAGTTCAGACCGGAGCAATCCAGGTCAGTTTCTATCTGTAACGCTGCTTTTCCCAGTACGAAAGGATCGGAAAAGGGGGGCCCATGTTTAACACACGCCCCACCCCTAATTCATGAAAACAAATAAATTAAACAAGGGAGGGCTAAACCCCTGCCGCTCAAGATAAGGGCATACTGGGGTGGCAGAGCATGGTAAATTGCATAAGGCCTAAGCCCTTAAAACCAGAGGTTCAAATCCTCTCCCCAGTTTATGCTTAACACCTTAATAACCCACCTGATCAACCCCCTCGCCTACATTGTCCCTGTCCTACTAGCCGTGGCATTCTTAACATTACTTGAACGTAAAGTATTGGGGTATATGCAACTGCGAAAAGGGCCCAATGTAGTAGGACCATACGGATTACTTCAACCTATCGCCGATGGGGTGAAGTTATTCATTAAAGAACCTATCCGCCCATCTACATCATCCCCATTTTTGTTTCTAGCAACCCCCATCCTTGCACTAACCCTCGCCCTCACCCTTTGAGCACCTATCCCTATACCTCACCCAGTAATTAACCTTAACTTAGGTGTCCTGTTTATTCTAGCATTATCAAGCCTTGCGGTATATACAATCCTTGGTTCAGGGTGAGCATCAAATTCAAAATATGCACTCATTGGTGCCCTTCGAGCAGTCGCCCAAACAATTTCATACGAAGTAAGCCTTGGACTTATCCTTCTCTCAGTAATTGTATTCTCTGGGGGTTACACTCTTCAGACATTTAACACAGCCCAAGAAAGTGTATGACTACTAATTCCTGCATGACCGCTAGCCGCAATATGATACATCTCTACTCTTGCAGAAACCAATCGTGCGCCTTTTGACCTAACAGAAGGTGAATCGGAACTTGTCTCGGGCTTCAATGTAGAATATGCAGGAGGCCCCTTTGCCTTATTTTTTCTCGCCGAATACGCCAACATTTTATTAATAAACACTCTCTCCGCCGTACTATTCTTAGGAACATCATATTTTCCCGCCATGCCCGAACTTACTGCAATAGGCCTAATATTTAAAGCCGCACTTTTATCTGTGCTATTCCTATGAGTACGGGCCTCTTACCCACGATTCCGCTACGACCAGCTTATACACCTAGTATGGAAGAACTTTCTTCCCCTAACACTAGCCCTTGTATTATGACACGTATCTCTCCCAATTGCGCTAGCAGGCCTTCCACCACAGCTGTAACTCAGGAACTGTGCCCGAGTATTCAAGGACCACTTTGATAGAGTGGCTTACAGGGGTTAAAATCCCCTCAGTTCTTAGAAAGAAGGGGGTCGAACCCATACCCAAGAGATCAAAACTCTTAGTGCTTCCTTTACACCACTTTCTATGATCGAGTCAGCTAACTAAGCTTTCGGGCCCATACCCCGAACATGACGGTTAAAATCCCTCCTCCATCAATGAACCCTTACGTATTAGCTACATTATTATCTAGCCTTGGCCTAGGGACTACCCTCACCTTTGCCAGCTCCCACTGACTATTGGCCTGAATAGGACTAGAGATTAATACTCTAGCCATTGTTCCTTTAATAGCACAGCACCACCATCCCCGCGCCGTGGAAGCCACCACAAAATACTTTCTTACCCAGGCCACTGCAGCCGCCGTAATCCTCTTCGCAAGCACAACTAACGCATGAATTACCGGTGAATGAAGTATGACTAACATGTCAGACCCAATTGCCACCACAATAATTCTTGCTGCCCTAGCCCTCAAAATTGGTCTAGCACCAATACACTTCTGGATACCTGAAGTACTCCAAGGATTAGATTTACTTACCGGACTAATTCTCTTAACATGACAAAAACTTGCCCCACTCGCCCTAATTATTCAGACAGCCCAAGCTTTTGACCCACTTCTCCTCACAGTCCTGGGACTCATATCTACCCTAGTTGGGGGCTGGGGCGGATTAAACCAAACCCAGTTACGAAAGATTCTAGCTTATTCCTCAATCGCACATATAGGCTGAATGATTATTGTTCTTCAATATGCACCACAACTCACCCTTCTCGCATTATTAACCTACATCTTAATGACATCCGCAGCATTCCTGACGCTAAAGCTTTCACATGCCACAACAATTGGCACCCTTGCAACTATATGGTCAAAAAGCCCTCTCCTAACAGCAACAACCGCCCTGGTGTTACTCTCCCTAGGGGGCCTCCCCCCACTTACCGGCTTTATACCAAAATGATTAATTTTACAAGAACTTGCAAAACAAGACCTCCCCCTTACTGCAACAGTAATGGCTCTCGCCGCCCTAATTAGCCTATACTTTTATCTACGACTCTGCTACGCAATAACACTCACCATCTCCCCCAATACTATTGCCTCAATTACCCCCTGACGAACCCAAACAACTCAAGCCTCTATCCCCCTAACCTTCACCACCGTGATGGCCCTCGGCCTATTGCCTATCACCCCTACCCTTATAACGCTTATACTTTAGGGGCTTAGGATAGCATAAAACCGAGAGCCTTCAAAGCTCTAAACAGAAGTGAAAATCTTCTAGCCCCTGATAAGACCTACAAGAGTTTATCTTGCATCTTCTGATTGCAAATCAAATGTCTTTGTTAAACTAAGGCCTCTCTAGATGGGAAGGCCTCGATCCTACAAACTCTTAGTTAACAGCTAAGCGCTCAAACCAGCGAGCATCCATCTACTTTCCCGCCGTTTGCCGGGTAAGGCGGGAAAGCCCCGGCAGGCTCTTACTCTGCGTCTCTGGATTTGCAATCCAACGTGGTTGCTCCACCACGGGGCTTGATAAGGAGAGGACTTAAACCTCTGTCTTCGGGGCTACAACCCGCCGCCTGACACTCGGCTACCCTACCTGTGGCAATTACACGCTGATTCTTTTCTACAAACCACAAAGACATTGGTACCCTTTATTTATTATTTGGTGCCTGAGCCGGGATAGTGGGAACCGCTTTAAGTCTCCTTATTCGTGCTGAGCTAAGTCAACCTGGCTCACTCCTGGGCGACGACCAAATCTATAATGTTATTGTTACTGCCCACGCCTTTGTAATAATTTTCTTTATAGTAATGCCGATTCTCATTGGCGGATTTGGTAACTGACTTGTACCTCTAATAATCGGAGCACCTGATATGGCATTTCCACGAATAAACAACATAAGCTTCTGACTCTTACCCCCATCATTCCTATTATTACTCGCTTCCTCAGGTGTTGAAGCCGGAGCAGGGACAGGGTGAACTGTTTACCCCCCACTTGCAGGTAACCTTGCCCACGCGGGCGCCTCAGTAGACCTCACAATCTTCTCTCTCCACTTAGCAGGTGTTTCATCAATTCTAGGGGCAGTTAATTTCATCACCACAATTATCAACATGAAACCCCCAGCGATCTCTCAGTATCAAACACCCCTTTTCGTATGGGCCGTACTTGTAACTGCCGTCCTTCTACTCCTATCACTACCCGTCCTGGCTGCCGGAATTACTATGCTTCTCACTGACCGGAATTTAAATACTACATTCTTCGACCCAGCGGGAGGGGGTGATCCAATCCTGTATCAACATTTATTCTGATTCTTTGGACACCCAGAGGTTTACATTCTTATTTTACCTGGGTTTGGGATTATTTCACATGTCGTAGCCTACTACGCAGGCAAAAAAGAACCATTCGGCTATATGGGAATAGTTTGAGCTATGATAGCCATCGGCCTCCTAGGTTTTATTGTCTGGGCCCACCATATGTTTACTGTTGGAATAGATGTAGATACCCGTGCCTACTTTACATCTGCCACAATAATTATTGCCATCCCAACTGGCGTAAAAGTATTTAGCTGACTCGCCACACTCCATGGAGGCTCAATTAAATGAGAAACTCCTATACTATGAGCCTTAGGCTTTATTTTCCTATTTACAGTTGGGGGATTAACAGGGATTGTCCTCGCCAACTCATCACTTGATATTGTTCTCCATGACACATACTACGTTGTTGCCCACTTCCACTATGTACTATCAATAGGCGCTGTGTTTGCTATTATGGCGGCATTTGTTCACTGATTCCCTCTATTCTCAGGATACACTCTTAACGATACTTGAACAAAAATCCACTTTGCTGTAATGTTTATTGGTGTTAACCTTACATTCTTCCCACAACATTTCCTAGGATTGGCCGGGATGCCACGACGGTATTCTGATTACCCAGATGCTTACGCGCTATGAAACACAGTATCATCCATTGGCTCACTTATTTCACTTGTAGCAGTTATTATGTTCCTATTCATTTTATGAGAAGCCTTTGCCGCCAAACGGGAAGTAGCCTCAGTAGAATTAACCATAACAAACGTAGAATGACTTCACGGCTGCCCTCCACCATACCACACGTTCGAGGAACCAGCATTTGTTCAAGTTCAATCAAACTAACGAGAAAGGAAGGAATTGAACCCCCATGTACTGGTTTCAAGCCAGTCACATAACCACTCTGTCACTTTCTTTTAAAGACATTAGTAAACATGCACATTACATCACCTTGTCAAGATGAAATCACAGGTTAAACTCCTGTATGTCTTAAACTTAATGGCACACCCCACACAACTAGGATTCCAAGACGCGGCATCACCCGTTATAGAAGAACTTCTTCACTTCCATGACCACGCCCTAATAATTGTATTTTTAATTAGCACAATAGTGCTCTACATTATTGTCGCGATAGTTTCAACCAAACTTACCAACAAATATATCTTAGACTCCCAAGAGATTGAGATTGTATGAACGGTTTTACCAGCAGTCATCCTAGTCCTAATTGCTCTACCTTCACTTCGGATTTTATACCTCATAGATGAAGTTAATGACCCTCACTTAACAATTAAAGCTATAGGACACCAATGATATTGAAGCTACGAATATACAGACTACGAAGACCTGGGATTCGACTCGTATATAATTCCTACCCAAGATCTCACGCCAGGACAATTCCGACTTCTAGAAACGGACCACCGAATAGTAGTTCCTATAGAATCACCAATCCGTGTTTTAGTATCTGCCGAAGACGTGCTACACTCCTGAGCCATCCCATCTCTTGGTATTAAGATAGACGCAGTACCTGGACGATTAAATCAAACTGCCTTTATTACCTCGCGCCCAGGCGTATTTTATGGGCAATGCTCTGAAATTTGTGGCGCCAACCACAGCTTTATACCTATTGTGGTTGAAGCCGTTCCACTAAAACATTTTGAGAACTGATCCACACTTATACTAGAAGACGCCTCACTAGAAAGCTAATTATTGGACAAAGCGTTGGCCTTTTAAGCCAAAGTTTGGTGCCTACCGACCACCTCTAGTGACATGCCTCAACTCAACCCTAACCCTTGATTCGCAATTCTGGTATTCTCATGATTCATTTTCCTCACCATTATTCCAACCAAAATCTTAAGCCACTTAACACCTAATGAACCAACCCCTATAAATGAAGAAAAGCATAAGACCGACTCCTGAAACTGACCATGATAACGAGCTTTTTTGACCAGTTTGCAAGCCCCTCTTTTCTAGGAATTCCACTTATCGCCGTTGCAATTGCACTTCCGTGAGTATTGTTTCCAACCCCTTCATCTCGCTGAATGAATAGCCGGCTTACCACCCTCCAAACATGATTTATCAACCGCTTTACCAATCAATTACTGATACCATTAAATGTAGGGGGACACAAGTGGGCCCTAATGTTTACCTCCTTAATAATATTCCTTATTACTATCAATATACTAGGCCTTCTACCATACACCTTTACACCCACAACACAGCTGTCATTGAATATAGGACTTGCCGTGCCACTATGACTTGCTACAGTTATTATTGGCATGCGAAACCAACCAACAGTTGCTCTTGGACACCTATTGCCCGAAGGAACCCCTATTCCCCTGATTCCTGTACTAATTATTATCGAAACAATTAGTCTATTTATTCGACCATTGGCCTTAGGAGTTCGACTTACCGCCAACCTGACTGCAGGCCATCTTCTTATTCAACTTATTGCCACAGCTGTATTCGTGCTGCTACCCATAATACCAACTGTAGCAATCCTAACAGCCACTGTTCTCTTCCTTCTAACTCTCCTAGAAATTGCCGTAGCAATAATCCAAGCCTACGTATTTGTACTACTCCTAAGCCTCTATATGCAAGAAAACGTTTAATGGCCCACCAAGCACATGCATATCATATGGTTGATCCCAGCCCATGACCCCTAACCGGAGCCGTCGGTGCCTTACTCATGACATCCGGCCTAGCAATCTGGTTTCACTTTCACTCAGTTATCCTTATAACCCTCGGCTTAATTCTCTTGCTTCTTACGATATTTCAATGATGACGTGATATTATTCGTGAGGGGACCTTCCAAGGTCACCACACACCACCAGTGCAAAAAGGACTACGATACGGAATAATTCTATTTATTACTTCCGAAGTGTTCTTCTTCCTAGGCTTTTTCTGAGCCTTCTACCACTCAAGTTTAGCCCCAACACCTGAACTAGGAGGATGCTGACCCCCAACAGGGATCACTACGTTGGACCCCTTTGAAGTTCCCCTCCTCAATACAGCCGTACTATTAGCCTCCGGAGTAACAGTTACATGAGCCCACCACAGCATCATGGAAGGTGAACGAAAACAGACCATTCAATCCCTTGGACTTACCATTCTGCTAGGATTTTATTTTACTGCCCTTCAAGCGATAGAGTACTACGAAGCACCTTTTACAATTGCAGACGGAGTGTACGGCTCAACATTCTTTGTGGCCACGGGATTCCACGGGTTACATGTCATTATCGGCTCAACCTTCTTAGCCGTCTGTCTTCTACGCCAAATTCAATACCACTTTACGTCCGACCACCACTTCGGCTTTGAAGCCGCTGCCTGATACTGACACTTTGTAGACGTAGTATGATTATTCCTTTACGTATCAATCTATTGATGAGGCTCATATCTTTCTAGTATTAAAGTTTGTACAAGTGACTTCCAATCATTTAGTCTTGGTTAAACCCCAAGGAAAGATAATGAACTTAATTACAACTATTTTCATTATTACTATAGTTTTATCGTCAGTCCTAGCAGTCATCTCTTTCTGATTACCACAAATGAACCCCGATGCAGAAAAGCTCTCCCCCTATGAATGCGGCTTTGACCCATTAGGATCAGCCCGATTACCATTCTCTCTACGATTCTTTTTAGTGGCAATTCTGTTCCTCTTGTTTGATCTAGAAATTGCCCTCCTCCTCCCATTACCATGAGGAGATCAGCTCCACACCCCAACCACAACATTCTTTTGAGCCACCACAGTCTTGATCCTATTGACACTTGGGTTAATCTATGAATGAACTCAAGGGGGCCTAGAATGGGCAGAATAGGAGGCTAGTCCAAAAAAGACCTCTGATTTCGGCTCAGAAAATTATGGTTTAAATCCATGGCCCCCTTATGACACCAGTACACTTTAGCTTCACCTCAGCATTTATTTTAGGACTTATAGGATTGGCATTCCATCGTACGCATCTGCTCTCCGCATTATTATGCTTAGAGGGCATAATATTGTCCCTATTTATTGCACTAGCCCTCTGGACATTACAATTTGAATCAACAAGCTTCTCTACTGCCCCCATATTGCTACTAGCTTTCTCCGCTTGTGAAGCAAGCACGGGTCTTGCACTTCTGGTAGCCACAGCCCGAACCCACGGCACTGACCGCTTGCAAAACCTTAACCTTCTACAATGCTAAAAGTATTAATCCCCACAATTATGATATTCCCAACAATTTGACTGGCCTCCCCCAAATGACTGTGACCAATTACCGCTGCACATAGCCTCTTAATTGCCCTTATAAGTTTCACATGATTTGGGTGAACCTCGGAAACTGGATGGACTTCATCCAACGCCTACTTGGCCACAGACCCCTTATCAACACCGCTTTTAATTTTAACATGCTGGCTCCTTCCCCTAATAATCCTAGCCAGTCAAAACCACATTAATTCTGAGCCAATCGCACGCCAGCGCCTATATATTACGCTTCTTACCCTACTACAAACATTTCTAATTATGGCCTTCGGCGCCACAGAAATTATCATATTTTACATTATGTTTGAAGCCACCCTCATTCCTACTCTCATCATTATTACCCGCTGGGGTAATCAGACGGAACGCCTCAACGCAGGTACCTATTTTTTATTTTATACTCTGGCCGGATCCCTCCCCCTTTTAGTAGCTCTACTCCTTCTTCAACAATCTACAGGGACTCTGTCCCTACTAGTTATTCAATACACCTCCCCCCTCCTAGTGAGCTCCTGAAGCCATAAAATCTGATGAGCAGGTTGCTTAATCGCCTTCTTAGTAAAAATACCTCTTTATGGCGTTCACCTTTGACTGCCGAAAGCACACGTAGAAGCCCCCGTTGCAGGATCCATGGTACTAGCAGCAATTCTGCTGAAGCTCGGGGGATACGGCATAATACGCATAATGATGGTACTAGACCCCCTCTCTAAAGAATTAGTTTATCCATTCATTATTCTAGCACTTTGAGGCATTATTATGACTGGGTCTATTTGTCTCCGGCAGACTGACCTCAAATCACTAATTGCCTACTCCTCCGTAAGTCATATAGGACTTGTAGCAGGGGGGATCCTAATCCAAACCCCGTGAGGATTCTCAGGGGCAATTATCCTTATGATTGCCCATGGTCTAGCATCTTCCATGCTATTCTGCTTAGCCAATACAACTTACGAACGGACCCATAGTCGAACTATAGTCCTCGCACGAGGACTACAAGTAATCCTCCCATTAACAGCAGTCTGATGATTTGTCGCAAACCTAGCCAACCTAGCACTCCCTCCACTTCCTAACCTAATAGGGGAACTTATGATTATCACAACCCTTTTTAACTGATCCCCATGAACTATTGCACTCACCGGACTAGGAACATTAATTACTGCGGCCTACTCCCTTTATCTGTTCTTAGTATCTCAACGCGGCCCAACCCCACATCACGTCCTAAAACTCTCACCATTCCACACCCGAGAACATCTCCTAATGGCCCTTCACCTTATCCCGGTGATCCTCCTCATGACAAAGCCAGAACTTATATGAGGCTGATGTTACTAGTAAGTATAGTTTAACCAAGACATCAGATTGTGATTCTGAAAATAGGGGTTAAACCCCCCTTACTCACCAAAGAAGGACAGAAATCAATAAGTACTGCTAATACTTATGCCCCGAGGTTAAAATCCTCGGCTTCTTTACGCTTCTGAAGGATAACAGCTCATCCATTGGTCTTAGGAACCAAAAACTCTTGGTGCAAATCCAAGCGGAAGCTATGATCTCAACAGCCCTAATCATATCCTCCTCATTCCTTTTAATCGTTACAATTCTTGTTCTACCTCTGCTCATAACACTAAGTCCAACCCCCCAACAACCAAATTGAGCAAATACTTATGTTAAAACTGCCGTTAGCACTGCATTCTTCATCAGTCTGCTGCCACTTATAGTGTACCTGGCCCAAGGAGCAGAAAATATCACCACAAACTGACAATGAATAAATACACAAATGTTTGACACAAACATTAGCTTTAAGTTTGACCACTACTCCCTTATTTTCACTCCGATCGCCCTTTTTGTAACATGATCCATTTTAGAGTTTGCACTGTGATACATACACTCCGACCCTAACATAAACCGATTCTTCAAATACTTACTGCTATTCCTAGTGGCTATGATCATTCTTGTCACAGCCAACAATTTATTTCAACTATTCATCGGCTGAGAAGGAGTTGGCATTATATCTTTCCTACTCATTGGCTGATGACACGGGCGAGCAGACGCTAACACCGCAAGCCTCCAGGCAGTAATCTACAACCGTGTAGGGGATATTGGGCTCATTCTCGCTATGGCCTGGTTTGCCATAAATCTAAACTCCTGAGAAATACAGCAGATCTTTGCTTTGTCAAAAAGTTACGACACAACAGTCCCACTAATTGCACTCATCCTTGCAGCAGCGGGAAAATCAGCCCAATTTGGCCTACACCCATGACTTCCATCAGCCATAGAGGGCCCGACGCCAGTATCCGCACTACTCCACTCTAGCACTATGGTTGTTGCAGGTATCTTCCTACTAATTCGCTTACACCCACTCATAGAGAGTAACAAACTAGCACTGTCAGGCTGCTTATGCCTAGGGGCACTTACTACCTTGTTCACAGCTACCTGCGCACTCACCCAGAATGACATCAAAAAAATCATCGCCTTTTCGACATCAAGCCAACTTGGACTAATAATAGTCACAATTGGACTAAACCAGCCGCAATTAGCATTTCTCCATATCTGTACACATGCATTCTTCAAGGCTATGCTCTTCCTTTGCTCTGGGTCAATCATCCATAGCCTGAACGACGAACAAGATATTCGAAAAATAGGGGGTCTCCACAAACTCTTACCTATCACCTCAACCTGTCTCACAATCGGAAGCCTAGCGCTGGCAGGTACCCCTTTCCTCGCCGGGTTCTTCTCAAAAGACGCTATCATTGAAGCCCTCAACACATCCTACCTTAACGCCTGAGCCCTTATCCTAACACTCATTGCCACATCCTTCACTGCAGTTTATAGTTTCCGAGTCGTATACTTCGTAACTATGGGATCCCCCCGGTTCCTCCCACTATCTCCCATTAATGAAGATGACCCACTTATGGTCCAACCTATTAAACGACTTGCCTGAGGAAGCATTATTGCGGGCCTTGTTATTACATACAACTTCCTGCCTATAAAAACGCCGGTTATAACCATACCTACTACCTTAAAACTAGCAGCCTTAATAGTGGCCATTACTGGCCTTCTTGTAGCCATAGAACTTGCAGCCAAAACTAATAACCCCTACAAAACTGCCTACAAAAACTCCCCTCACCACTTCTCAAACATACTAGGATACTTCCCATCACTAATACATCGACTCTCCCCAAAGGCTAGCCTGGCCCTTGGACAACCAACTGCCACTAAACTCGACCAAACCTGGCTTCAAATTACAGGCCCAAAGTCAATCACTCTCACCCAAATAATGTTGGCACAAATAGTAGGTAACATTTCACGCGGAACAATTAAGAAATTCCTAACCATCTTCCTTCTAACAATAATCCTGGCAATTGCCCTAATTCTTACCTAAACCGCCCGAAGCGTCCCACGACTTAAGCCCCGAGTCAACTCCAACACTACTAATAGTGTTAAAAGAAGTACTCAAGCACAAACAACTAATATCGTCCCCCCAAAAGAATATATTATAGCCACACCCCCAACATCCCCTCGTATCACAGATAACTCTTTCAACTCATCAATCGCTGCTCAAGAACCCTCATGCCACCCTCCTCAAAGTAACCAACCCATCAACACCACCCCTAGTAAATAAACCAAAACATACCCCACTACCGAACGACTCCCCCAAGCCTCCGGAAAAGGCTCAGCAGCCAACGCTGCCGAGTAAGCAAATACCACCAGCATTCCCCCCAGATAAATTAAGAAAAGAACTAGAGATAAAAAAGGCCCTCCACTACCAATTAACACCCCACATCCAACCCCAGCTGCCACCATCAACCCTAAGGCAGCAAAATAAGGAGTAGGATTAGACGCAACAGCAATCAATCCTATAATCAGAGCTATTAATAATAAACAGACAAAGTAGGTCATAGTTCCCGCTCAGACTTTAACCGAGACTAATGACTTGAAGAACCACCGTTGTAATTCAACTACAGGAACAATAATGGCAAGCCTACGAAAAACCCACCCACTGATAAAAATCGCTAATGGGGCACTAGTTGACCTTCCAACCCCATCAAATATCTCGGCACTATGAAACTTTGGCTCCCTACTAGGGTTATGCTTAATTACTCAGATCTTAACCGGATTATTTCTAGCCATACATTACACCTCTGATATCTCAACTGCATTTTCATCCGTTACACATATTTGCCGGGACGTCAACTATGGCTGACTTATCCGAAATATACATGCCAATGGCGCATCATTTTTCTTCATCTGTATTTATATGCACATTGCCCGTGGCCTTTACTACGGGTCTTACCTCTACAAAGAAACCTGGAACATCGGAGTAATTCTACTTCTTCTAGTCATAATAACCGCCTTTGTAGGCTACGTACTTCCCTGAGGTCAAATATCCTTTTGGGGTGCCACCGTTATCACAAATCTTCTATCAGCAGTACCTTATATAGGCAACACCCTTGTGCAATGAATTTGAGGAGGCTTCTCAGTTGATAACGCAACATTAACACGATTCTTTGCCTTCCACTTCCTATTTCCGTTCGTCATCGCCGGTGCAACCATCCTTCACTTGCTATTCTTACACGAAACAGGGTCAAATAACCCCGCCGGATTGAACTCCGACGCAGATAAAATTTCCTTTCACCCATACTTCTCGTATAAAGACCTCCTTGGCTTTGTCCTAATACTATTAGCTCTTACATCCCTAACCTTATTCTCCCCCACCCTACTCGGCGACCCAGAAAATTTCACCCCAGCAAATCCGCTCGTTACTCCCCCCCATATTCAACCCGAGTGGTACTTCTTGTTCGCCTACGCTATTCTACGATCCATCCCAAACAAACTAGGAGGAGTCCTGGCACTATTATTCAGTATTCTGGTACTATTGGTAGTTCCCATTTTACATACCTCAAAACAACGAGGACTAACCTTCCGCCCAATCACCCAATTCTTATTTTGAACCTTAGTAGCAGACATAATTATTCTGACATGAATTGGAGGCATACCTGTAGAGCACCCATATATCATCATTGGGCAAATCGCCTCCGTCCTATACTTCGCATTATTCCTTCTCCTCGCCCCCCTCGCAGGCTGAGCAGAGAATAAAACATTGAAATGAGCCTGCCCTAGTAGCTTAGTCTAAAAGCATCGGTCTTGTAATCCGAAGATCGAGGGTTAAACCCCCTCCTAGCGCCCAGAAAAAGGAGATTTTAACTCCCACCCCTGGCTCCCAAAGCCAGGATCCTAAAATTAAACTATTTTCTGATGGACCAATATGGTTACATAGTCATATATGTCACCATAAATGGTATGAAGGCATATGATGCCCCTCATAAATATACCTGTATTATGTAAGTATGATACAGCTATGTATTATCACCATACAATTATTTTAACCTAAAAGCAAGTACTAATACCTAAGACGTGCATAAACCAAAGATATGTAATGTTCTAGGGTTATATATGTATTATCACCATTCATCTATATTAACCTAAAAGCAAGTACTAATGTCTAAGACGTACATAAGCATATTATTAAAACTCAGAAATAATTTATTCTAACCTGGGTTATAGGTTATTCCCCTAAATATCGCACTCAACATTTTCCTTGAATTCCCTAACTAGGATTTACTTCGAGAATCTTAATGCAGTAAGAGACCACCAACCTTGCCACTTTAGGCATATCATGCATGATAGAATCAGGGACATATTATGGCGGTGTGGCATACTGTGAATTATTCCTTGCATCTGATTCCTATTTCACGTACATGGCATGTGTAATCCACCCTCGGATAAGTATCCTTGCATCTGATTATCGGTGTGGTTCATACTCCTCATTACCCCACATGCCGGGCACTCTTTTATATGCATAGGTTCTTTTTTTAGGGAACCTTTCACTTACATTTCAGAGTGCAGGCTCAATTAATATCTCCGGGTTGTACATTTCCTTGCATGGATTAAATTAGGTTAATGATTAAAAGACATAACTTAAGAATTACATTATACTATATCAAGTGCATAACGTATCTGTCCTTCTTCAATTTACCCTAATATAGATGCCCCCCTTTTCGGTTTTTACGCGACAAACCCCCCTACCCCCTACGCTCAGCGAATCCTGTTCTCCTTGTCAAACCCCGAAAGCAAGGAAGGCTCGGGAGCGTCCAGACTAACAAGTTGAGATATCGATTAGCCATCCGCATTATATATATATATATGTCACTTACCCTTAAAAGTTTCCCTGAGAAAAGACCCAAAAAGCTCTATTGAATTTGTAACTAAATTTTTCAATGCTAAAAAATCGAACATATTTTGTT